TTGAAATAAACAACTCACACACACTCCCTTTCCAAAAAAGATCAATACACCAATCACTACACTTAGATTTATTGGATTTGTTGCTAAAATATCGGTATTAAATCCGAAACTCCCGGCAGATGGCCAGTAGCCCAAAGAAACGAAAGAATCGGTTACATTTTTCATAGAATCTCCTCTTATAGATAGACTAAAAAATTGACAAGAGTTCTTTTTCTATCGCCTTGCCCCCCCTTTTTATTCTTTTTTGAAATTCGAGTCAAAAAATCCTCGAGTTAGAAAGTATGAACTGCCACTTGATTGTTGCAACACCTCATAAAAAGAATTTACGTTGGACTGCGAACGGGAAGGATGAAAGCGAGTCGGTATACTAAATTCCTCATCTACAAATCAGCCCTTCCCGTAAGTTATTTTATCAACTAATATCGATAAGGATAAGATTAAACAAAAGGATTCGCAAATAAAAGTGCTAGTGCTACAACCAATCCATAAATTGTTAAAGCTTCCATAAAAGCTAAACTAAGCAATAAAGTACCTCGTATTTTTCCCTCTGCCTCGGGCTGTCTCGCGATACCCTCTACGGCTTGACCCGCAGCAGTCCCTTGACCAACTCCAGGTCCAATAGAAGCAAGCCCTACAGCTAATCCAGCAGCAATAACGGAAGCAGCAGAAATCAGTGGATTCATGATAAATTCCTCGTACCAACAAAAAGAAATGGTTAATGATACAATCAACCAATGAATTCAATTAGGACCTAATTATTCCATCGATAAGATTCATCCAGTCGAAGTAACTAAGAACTTCGAATTGAAGTAAGAAGACTATTGAATCATCAGAACTACCTTGATATCTCTTTTTTCGTTTCTATTCACAGAGTTTTTGTGAATGCATAGAATTTTAGTTCTTCCATTTATTGGTTCCGAACTCTTATTTCAATTCTTACGTCTTTTCTTGATTTCATCTCTTTTTTTCAACCAATTCACAGACACAACGATATGAAAGGACCTCTATTGGAACCCCGCACGCAGCGGCGGGGCAAATGAAATACTTCTTTAGTTCATATATAACAAGCAATAGCTAATATCACATATACATGTCTTTCTTCCATAACGTAAACCATTAGATTCAATCGGATTTAAGAATCAATCCCTTGTTTTTTTTTACAACTCTCTAATATCGTAATTATTTATTTTTTTGTTCCTATTTCTTTCTATCGTATATAGAGTCTTGGGCATTTCTATTCTTTAAGTAAATCATCTTGAGCCGCATATGCACTGCTTTGCACTAAGCGAAAAAGACTATTTCAATGATGGCCCTCCATAGCTTCACCAATATAAGCTGCGGCTAAAGTTGCAAAAATAAGAGCTTGAATACCACTCGTAAATAATCCAAGGAACATGACAGGAATAGGAACCACTGAAGGTACTAAAGAAACAAGAACAACAACTACTAATTCATCGGCTAAGATATTCCCGAAAAGTCGAAAACTAAGCGATAACGGCTTTGTGAAATCTTCTAAAATGTTAATGGGTAAAAGGATTGGGGTTGGTTGAATATATTTCCCGAAATAACTTAATCCTTTTTTGGTAAGACCTGCGTAGAAATATGCCACTGACGTGAGTAAAGCCAAAGCAACAGTAGTATTTATATCATTCGTAGGTGCGGCTAACTCTCCATGAGGTAATTCTATTATTTTCCAAGGTAAAAGGGCTCCTGACCAATTAGAAACAAAAATAAATAAAAACATAGTTCCAATAAAAGGAACCCAGGGGCCATATTCTTCTCCAATTTGAGTTTTACTCACATCTCGAATGAATTCAAGAACATATTCGAAGAAATTCTGACCCCCAGTCGGAATGGTTTGTGGGTTCCGAACAGCTATAGTAACTGAACCTAATAAGATGGCAATTACAACCCAAGAAGTAATAAGTACTTGGCCGTGTACTTGAAAACCTCCTATTTGCCAATAGAAATGTTGGCCTACTTCCACACCGGATATATCATATAACTCTTTTAGTGTGTTGATGGAACATGATAGTACATTCATATTGCCCTCTGAAAAAAATCGAACTTAAAAAAATTATTTTGATTCAACCATCTCTTTGTCTACTTTAATCGGATATTTTGAATACCAACTCCATTTTTCATACTAACTAATCCCATAATATCCCCTGTTATTTTTATCTATTTGAAAAAATTCAGAAATATAAATAATAACCGATTGGATAAATCTATCGGATTTTTGAAGGAAAAGTTATTTCGCTTATTCTTATTATTAATCATTAATCAAGGATTTCTTATATAGCTAGAATGGCCCTCACTAATAGCGAATACTAATTTATTAAGAATTAAGCGGATTGAAGATATAGCGTCATCGTTCGCGGGAATCGAAATATCTGCAAGATCTGGGTCACAATTTGTATCGATTAAACAAATCGTTGGAATTCCCAAAGTGATACACTCTCGCAGAGCCGTATATTCTTCATGCTGATCAATGATGATT